ACTCTCCCTAATAAAGACAATTAGTCATTATTAAAATGAATAAATTTCAACTTTATAACTATGACCCATAATATAATATATATAAATAATATAATGAGAATTCATTATAATGGTGGTTATCTTTTTCTTTTTTTACTATTAACAATGGAAAACGAATAGTAAGACTTGAGTTTGGTGAAAAGCCCTTTATCGGATTTGAACCGATGACTTACGCCTTACCATGGCGTTACTCTACCACTGAGTTAAAAGGGCCTGGTTATTTAATTTAAAAATTAAATAGTTTTTATTTTATTATGAGTCTACTGCATATATCTATATATAATATATATATATTATTATATAGATATAATATAGATATAATAGACATATTTATACATATCTATATTACGCATAAGAGCTCATTATCAACTAAGATATTTTCTTCAATCATGTGTCATGCGATGAGGGGATTCATACCCCGAGCCAAATTACATTAAAAAAATGTCTAGCGTTTTTGAATTTTTTGGGTTAGTATGAGATAGTGATAGGCATATCTCATCTTTTATATAATCTGTCGGATCAAGCACTACTCTAACTGAGGGAATCCTATACTATAGTTTCATTAATCTATTATATAATATTATGCTACGCTATGAATAGCATGGAAGGGTAATGCATTTATCAACCATCAAATCAAATTTTTATTCCATTTTTTATTCTATTAATATTAAATTATAGTTAAATCACAACTATAAACTATATCAATAATAATATAAGAATATGATAATAATATGCATTGCATAATAATATATATGCATGTGCATAATAATATATATATGTATGTATATTTATAATTTATATAAAATAATATAAAAATAATATATATGTATGTATATTTATAATTTATATAAAATAATATATATGTATGTATATTTATAACAATTATATGCTATACATTATATTTGTATTATAAAATATATTATTATCTATTGTATTGTATATTAATATATTATATATAGATATATTTATGTAGATTAAGAATTTAAATTCTAAAGTAGAAAACTATTTTGATCTAGATTATATAATCTATATATAATTCTATTTTGTTATATTGTATATTGACAATTCCAAAAAACTGATCATACTATCAGCATAGTATGCTGATGGTCGGGCGGATATGCCCCCATCGTCTAGCGGTTCAGGACATCTCTCTTTCAAGGAGGCAGCGGGGATTCGACTTCCCCTGGGGGTAGGGTACTACGAAAGGAAGTTGATGATGGATTATCACTAAACCTAGAATTAATTCTTCCTGGGTCGATGCCCGAGCGGTTAATGGGGGCGGACTGTAAATTCGTTGGCAATATGTCTACGCTGGTTCAAATCCAGCTCGGCCCAATAATTCGCCGCTCCATTGAATATGATCTAACCAATTTAATTTGTCTTCCAGAAATAGAAATGCCTTATCCGTAGAAATAAAGATCAACCTTTTTTTGATCTATCCATACTTTATTTTTCTCATTAAGAATTTCATTATTATTTTTTTTGCAATAAAAAACTACAGGTTACTAGTAATTAACCTAAAGTTTATATCCATGTGGATATGATATCAGTATATCATTTTTGTCTCTGTTACAACACGACGAATAGAATATTCTTATGAAACCATAAAGAATATGTATGCCATAACCTCGCTGGGATTGTAGTTCAATTGGTCAGAGCACCGCCCTGTCAAGGCGGAAGCTGCGGGTTCGAGCCCCGTCAGTCCCGAACTAGGATCCGATGAATTTATCAATTCATCTCCCACTTTTCTGTAAAAAGTGGGACAGGAAGCAAGATCTAATCTTTTGTTTTTCGTTTCACATTGATATTTTGATATTTATAATAAGACAAATGAAATGCGGAAATTTCCATTTTTTACACTACAGATAGTAATACTTAAGTAAGTATAAGGAAGAAGGTAGGTTATAGAAAAAAAAGAATGGAAAAGGACGAAAGGATTCTATATTGGAATTGGATTAAAAATTCCATTTTTAATTTAGTATGGATAAAAGGTCTTCCTATGTTATATTATTAAATTCTCGACAATTAATTTATTTGATAGATTAGATATATTGTTATTCATAATATTTTTATCCGTTTGGCATCATCAGGATACAATTAACCTATTGAATTTACAGAAGTCAAATTTATCATCTCTATGGGATTAGATCCCGAGTTATTGCGAAACAAAAAAATAAGATTATGGAAGTCAATATTCTCGCATTTATTGCTACTGCACTGTTTATTCTAGTTCCTACTGCTTTTTTACTTATCATCTATGTAAAAACAGCCAGTCAAAATAATTGACTTTAATCAAACTCGAATTATTAGTTCTTGTCAATAATTGAAGATAATGATGAGATAGTGTGTAGAAATATAATATAAATATCTATAGTTCTTTCTACACACTATCCAATATTATATACAAATTTACATTTACAGTATAATATAGGCTTTCTTTACTTTATATCTTTACTTTATATAATATAAATATATATCAATTTACAATTATGGTAGTGCTTCTAGAGTCCACTCCTCCCCCATACTACGAGCGAAAGGGAAAATGTAAAGACTACCATTAAAGCAGCCCAAGCGAGACTTACTATATCCATGTAAATTATGTCTCCTATCTCTATCAAGGAATTATTCCACTATGATTATTGATCAATAATCATAGTGGAATCAACGTCAAAGAGTCAAAATGGGATTCTGATTTAAAGCGATTGATGAACCAAATCCAAATAAAACCTCCATTTCCTAATTTATTTGATTCAATGAATGAATTAAAGAATTAAATAAATGAACCGAACCCATTATTAAATTAATAATTACTAAGTGCAGCAACCTTCACTTCATCCTATTGGATTGGTACGGTGGGTCCACCATTTTGTCAATCAGGCGACACCCAGATTTGAACTGGGGATAAAGGATTTGCAGTCCCCCGCCTTACCACTTGGCCATGTCGCCAAATCCGATCCAAAATAAAATATGGATCAAAATATTATTTATACTCTATTACTAAATTAATAATTATCTACTTTTTTTATCTGGAATCCCATTGTACTTAATCCCTTTCCAAATATGAATCCCTATTTTTTATTTTCTTTGAAAGAAAAAAAGGAGTTTGCAGTAACCATTTACCTAATTTACTTTGAATTATTGAACTAAATTTGTATCTCAAAGTGTGTTTTTCCTTAATAGCATAAGAAAAGCAAATAGATTTATGACTAATTAGTATAAATTATTTTCAATCTCAATTTTGAATTATAACACCATATATGTGTATATGTAAACCCTAAAACAGAAATTGTTACACAGAACAGAGGATCTCTCTTATTTTATGCCCATATTCCTATAGAGAATCAGTGTGTTTGAATTTTTAATTCTCATATATATATAGAATGGGAAAGGAAAGTGGATTGAACCCTGAATCCATATAGTGATTTTTTTTATATTCCATCTGATCATATTATCATAATAATAGGGATAAATTGGATCCATTTTGATATTCTATACAAAGACTCCATAAGTGTAATGTAAGTATTAAGCATAAGTAGCAGAATCTTTTTTTTTCAGGAATGTTTTATTAATTCATTCCATTTATACCTGTCGCAAATTTGAACTTGCGTCGAAAATACTCTTCATTCTTACGTCTCGTTTCCGTTCATACATATGAAATAGAGATATGGAGTTGGTTAAAATTTCATGTGATTCAGTAAACAGAATATACATTCCATTATTGGCTCACTCTTCATCGAACTAACCTAATCATACGAGTCGATCTAACAATGATGGAATTTTTTCGATAAAGAGGAAACTTAAGATTAAGATGCTTCGGAAGAAAAATGAGGGAATGTCCACAATACCTGGATTTAATCAGATACAATTTGAGGGATTTTGTAGGTTCATTAATCAGGGCTTGACGGAAGAATTTCATAAGTTTCCAAAAATTGAAGATACAGATCAAGAAATTGAATTTCAATTATTTGTGGAAAGATATCAATTGGTAGAACCCTTGATAAAAGAAAGAGAGTCTGTATATGAATCACTCACATATTCTTCTGAATTATATGTACCCGCGGGATTAATTTGGAAAAGTGGTAGAAATATACAAGAACAGACTGTTTTTATTGGAAACATTCCCCTAATGAATTCCCTGGGCACCTCTATAGTAAATGGAATATACAGAATTGTAATCAATCAAATATTGCAAAGTCCCGGTATTTACTATCGTTCCGAATTGGACCATAACGGAATTTCTGTCTATACCAGTACTATAATATCAGATTGGGGAGGGAGATTAGAATTAGAAATTGATAGAAAAGCAAGAATATGGGCTCGCGTGAGTAGGAAACAAAAAATATCTATTCTAGTTCTATCATCGGCTATGGGTTCAAATCTAAAAGAAATTCTAGATAATGTTTGTTATCCCGAAATTTTCTTGTCTTTCTTGAATGATAAGGAAAAAAAAAAGATTGGGTCAAAAGAAAATGCAATTTTGGAGTTTTATCAACAATTCGCTTGTATAGGCGGGGATCCGGTATTTTCTGAGTCCTTATGTAAGGAATTACAAAAGAAATTTTTTCAACAAAGATGTGAATTGGGAAGGATTGGTCGACGAAATATGAACTGGAGATTAAATCTTGATATACCTCAGAACAATACATTTTTGTTACCACGAGATATATTGGCTGCTGCGGATCATTTGATCGGAATGAAATTTGGAATGGGTATACTTGACGATATGAATCACTTGAAAAATAAGCGTGTTCGTTCTGTAGCAGATCTGTTACAGGATCAATTCGGATTGGCTCTTGTTCGTTTAGAAAATACGGTTCGAGGAACTATATGTGGAGCAATCCGGCATAAATTGATACCGACTCCTCAAAATTTGGTAACTTCGACTTCATTAACAACCACTTATGAATCTTTTTTTGGCTTACATCCCTTATCTCAAGTTTTGGATCGAACTAATCCATTGA